GCTAGCGTAGCTTAATTAAAGCATAACACTGAAGATGTTAAGATGGACCCTAGAAAGTCCCGCCCGCACAAAGGCTTGGTCCTGACTTTACTATCAACTTTAGCCAAATTTACACATGCAAGTATCCGCCCCCCTGTGAGAATGCCCTACAGCTCCCTGCCCGGGAGCAAGGAGCTGGTATCAGGCACACATATTGTAAGCCCATGACACCTTGCTTAGCCACACCCTCAAGGGAACTCAGCAGTGATAAACATTAAGCCATAAGTGAAAACTTGACTTAGTTAAAGCTAAGAGGGCCGGTAAAACTCGTGCCAGCCACCGCGGCTATACGAGAGACCCAAGTTGATACCATTCGGCGTAAAGAGTGGTTATGGAAAATAAAGACTAAAGCCGCACACCTTCAAAGCTGTTATACGCATCCGAAGGCTAGAAGATCAACCACGAAGGTAGCTTTACAACCCCTGACCCCACGAAAGCTCTGGCACAAACTGGGATTAGATACCCCACTATGCCTAGCCCTAAACCTTGGTAATATATCACATACCCTACCCGCCTGGGAACTACGAGCACCAGCTTAAAACCCAAAGGACTTGGCGGTGCTTTAGACCCCCCTAGAGGAGCCTGTTCTAGAACCGATAACCCCCGTTCAACCTCACCCTTCCTTGTTTATCCCGCCTATATACCGCCGTCGTCAGCTTACCCTGTGAAGGACTAAAAGTAAGCACAACTGGCACAACCCAAAACGTCAGGTCGAGGTGTAGCGCATGGAGGGGGAAGAAATGGGCTACATTCCCTATAGTAGGGAACACGAACGGCGCACTGAAACACGCGCCTGAAGGAGGATTTAGTAGTAAGCGGAAAATAGCGTGTTCCGCTGAAATCGGCCCTGAAGCGCGCACACACCGCCCGTCACTCTCCCCAAGCCTATCACTTTAAATAATTAAAAACCCAAAAATCGCGGAGGGGAGGCAAGTCGTAACATGGTAAGGGTACCGGAAGGTGCACTTGGTAATATCAGAGTGTAGTTAAAATAGAATAACACTTCCCTTACACTGAAGAGACACCCGTGCAAATCGGATCACCCTGATGCCCAACAGCTAGCCCACAAACACAACAACAACCAACCATTATTTATAACCCCAAATGCACGAGTGTTTTATTTAAACAAACCATTTTTCCCCTTTAGTATGGGCGACAGAAAAAGGACTTAGGAGCAATAGAGAAAGTACCGCAAGGGATCGCTGAAAGAGAAATGAAACAACCCAGTGAAGCTAAATAAAGCAGAGATTTATTCTTGTACCTTTTGCATCATGATTTAGCCAGCGTGACCCAAGCAAAGAGTGCTTTAGTTTGACACCCCGAAACTAGGGGAGCTACTCCAAGACAGCCTATTTATAGGGCGAACCCGTCTCTGTGGCAAAAGAGTGGAATGAGCTTTGAGTAGAGGTGATAAACCTACCGAACCTAGTTATAGCTGGTTGCCCGAGAAATGGATAGAAGTTCAGCCTCTCAGATTCTTTATTCACCTCAGTATTACCCCACCTGATAACACAAGAAACTGTGAGAGTTATTCAAAGGGGGTACAGCCCCTTTGAAACAAGATACAACTTTTCCGGGAGGAAAAAGATCATAATTAAATAAAGGTAAGTATTTGGGTGGGCCTAAAAGCAGCCATCCCAATAGAAAGCGTTATAGCTCAAATACATCACTACCCCTCTCTATCCTGATCATTAATTCTTACTCCCCCTTTCCCTACCGGGCCATCCCATGCAGACATGGGAGGGACCCTGCTAGTATGAGTAATAAGAGAGCCAAGCCTCTCTCCTTGCACACATGTAATTCGGAACGAACCCGCACCGAGCATTAACGACCCCAAACGAAGAGGGACCTGAACAACAACCCAAACAACCAGAAAAGAATTCAAACATAAACCGTTAACCCCACACAGGTGTGCACCTCAGGAAAGACTAAAAGAAAGAGAAGGAACTCGGCAAACAAACAAGCCTCGCCTGTTTACCAAAAACATCGCCTCTTGCAAAGCTAAAGAATAAGAGGTCCCGCCTGCCCTGTGACTATTAGTTTAACGGCCGCGGTATTTTGACCGTGCAAAGGTAGCGCAATCACTTGTCTTTTAAATGAAGACCTGTATGAATGGCACAACGAGGGCTTAACTGTCTCCTCTTTCAAGTCAATGAAATTGATCTCCCCGTGCAGAAGCGGGGATATAAACATAAGACGAGAAGACCCTATGGAGCTTTAGACACCAAAGAAGATCCTGTCAAGTAACCCCCCATAAGGGCCTGAACTAATGGAATTCTTCCCTAATGTCTTTGGTTGGGGCGACCGCGGGGAAACAAAAAACCCCCACGTGGAAAGGGAGCACCCCCTCCTACAACTAAGAGCCGCAGCTCTAATTAACAGAATATCTGACCAATAAGATCCGGCAATGCCGATCAACGGACCGAGTTACCCTAGGGATAACAGCGCAATCCCCTTTTAGAGCCCATATCGACAAGGGGGTTTACGACCTCGATGTTGGATCAGGACATCCTAATGGTGCAGCCGCTATTAAGGGTCCGTTTGTTCAACGGTTAAAGTCCTACGTGATCTGAGTTCAGACCGGAGTAATCCAGGTCAGTTTCTATCTATGGTGTGCTCTTTTCTAGTACGAAAGGACCGAAAAGAAGAGGCCCCTGCTCTAAGCAAGCCTCACCCCCACCTAATGAAGACAACTAAAATAGGCAAGAGGGCATACCCCCCAATGCCTGAGAGAACGGCATGTTGGGGTGGCAGAGCCCGGTGAATGCAAAAGACCTAAGCCCTTTTTACAGAGGTTCAAGTCCTCTCCTTAACTATGATTACAGTCCTTATTACACATATTCTTAACCCCTTGGCCTTCATTGTCCCTATCCTCTTAGCCGTCGCCTTCCTCACACTTCTAGAACGTAAGGTACTAGGGTATATACAACTACGAAAGGGTCCAAATATTGTAGGGCCTTACGGACTGTTACAGCCTATCGCCGATGGTGTCAAGCTCTTTATTAAAGAGCCCGTTCGCCCCTCCACTTCCTCTCCCGTGCTTTTCCTCCTCGCCCCCTTACTCGCACTCACACTTGCCTTAACCCTTTGAGCCCCCATACCTCTCCCATACCCAGTTATTGACTTGAACCTTGGAATTCTATTTATTTTGGCCCTATCAAGCCTCGCTGTCTACTCCATTCTAGGTTCAGGATGAGCATCAAATTCAAAATATGCCCTCATTGGGGCCCTCCGGGCTGTAGCCCAGACCATTTCATATGAAGTTAGTCTAGGCCTAATCCTACTAAGTACTATTATTTTTACAGGAGGTTTTACCCTACAAACCTTCAACATTGCCCAAGAAAGCGTCTGAATACTACTACCAGCTTGACCACTAGCCGCAATATGATATATTTCAACCCTTGCAGAGACAAACCGTGCACCCTTTGACCTTACTGAGGGCGAATCCGAACTAGTCTCTGGCTTTAATGTCGAATATGCAGGAGGCCCATTCGCCCTATTTTTCTTAGCCGAATATGCTAATATTCTGCTTATAAATACGCTTTCCGCCACCCTCTTCTTAGGGGCCTCTCACTTTCCTATATTACCTGAACTCACCGCAATAAACCTAATAACCAAGGCGGCCCTTCTGTCTGTCTTATTTTTATGAGTTCGAGCCTCTTACCCACGATTCCGCTACGATCAGCTCATACACCTAATTTGAAAAAACTTCCTCCCACTTACACTGGCCCTGGTTATCTGACACCTAGCCCTCCCCATTGCATTTGCTGGCTTGCCACCCCAGCTGTAGATAAGAAGCCGTGCCTGAAGTAAAGGGCCACTTTGATAGAGTGACTTATGGGGGTTCAAATCCCCCCCGCTTCTTAGAAAAGAGGGACTCGAACCCCGCCTAAGGAGAACAAAACTCCTGGTGCTCCCACTACACTATTTCCTAGTAAAGTCAGCTAATTCTAAGCTCTTGGTCCCATACCCCAAACACGAAGGTTAAAATCCCTCCTTTGCTAATGAACCCTTACATCTTAACCGCCCTGCTATTTGGTATTGGTCTAGGAACTACTACCACCTTCGCAAGCTCCCACTGACTACTCGCCTGAATGGGCCTGGAAATAAATACTCTTGCCATCATTCCCCTAATAGCTCAACACCATCACCCCCGAGCAGTTGAAGCAGCCACTAAATATTTCTTGATTCAAGCTGCCGGAGCAGCTATACTACTCTTTGCCAGCACCACCAACGCTTGATTAACTGGACAATGGGACCTTTTACAGATTGCCCACCCCTTCCCAACTGCTCTCGTCACTCTGGCCCTCGCACTAAAAGTGGGGCTTGCACCCGTACACTCATGACTACCTGAAGTACTTCAAGGCCTAGACCTAACCACAGGACTTATTCTGTCGACCTGACAAAAACTTGCCCCATTTGCCTTATTAGTCCAAACCCCCTGTGCCAACACCACCCTATTAGTTATCCTCGGACTTACCTCAACCATTGTAGGGGGCTGAGGAGGTTTAAACCAAACCCAACTTCGCAAAATTCTTGCCTACTCCTCCATCGCACACCTCGGCTGAATAGTAATTGTGCTACAATTCTCCCCCTCCTTAACTATTTTAACACTACTCACATATTTTATCATAACATTTTCAGCATTTCTTATGTTTAAACTTAATAAAGCAACTAGCATTAATGCTCTGGCAACCTCATGAACAAAGACCCCCGCCCTAACCGCCCTCGCACCCCTTCTATTATTATCCTTAGGAGGCCTCCCTCCACTTACAGGCTTTATACCAAAGTGACTTATCCTTCAAGAACTTGCTAAGCAAGACCTTGCCCCCGCCGCAACACTAGCCGCCATAACCGCCCTCCTTAGCCTATATTTTTATCTTCGACTATCATACGCAATGGCATTGACTATTTCACCAAATAACCTGACCGCAATCTCCCCATGACGCCTCCCCTCCTTACAACTAACACTACCACTTGCTACCTCAGCCATAGCTACGCTGCTGCTTCTACCCCTCACACCCGCCGCAATAGCACTAATAACCCTTTAAGGGACTTAGGTTAAAACAAGACCAAGGGCCTTCAAAGCCCTAAGTGAGGGTGGAAGCCCCCCAGTCCCTGATAAGGCTTGCAGGACACTACCCCACATCTCCTGTATGCAAAACAGGTACTTTAATTAAGCTAAAGCCTTACTAGAAGGGCAGGCCTCGATCCTGCAAGATCTTAGTTAACAGCTAAGCGCTCAAACCAGCGAGCATCCATCTATCTTTCCCCCGCCTAAAAGGCGGGCAAAGGCGGGGGAAAGTCCCGGCAAACGACTAGCCTGCATCTTCAGATTTGCAATCTGATATGTATAACACCTCAAGACTTTTGGTAAGAAGAGGACTCAAACCTCTGTTTGTGGGGCTACAATCCATCGCTTAAAAACTCAGCCATCCTACCTGTGGCCATCACACGTTGATTTTTCTCCACTAATCACAAAGACATCGGCACCCTTTATCTAGTATTTGGTGCCTGAGCCGGTATAGTAGGCACAGCCCTCAGCCTACTCATTCGAGCAGAACTAAGCCAACCGGGCGCTCTCCTTGGAGACGACCAAATTTATAATGTAATCGTTACAGCACATGCCTTCGTAATGATTTTCTTTATAGTAATGCCAATTATAATTGGAGGTTTTGGAAACTGATTAATTCCCCTAATGATTGGAGCCCCAGATATAGCATTTCCCCGTATGAATAACATAAGCTTCTGACTTCTACCCCCCTCTTTCCTACTACTACTTGCCTCTTCTGGGGTAGAAGCGGGTGCCGGAACCGGATGAACAGTATACCCGCCCCTGGCCGGTAATTTAGCCCACGCAGGAGCATCAGTAGACCTAACAATCTTTTCACTTCACCTAGCAGGTATTTCCTCAATCCTTGGGGCAATCAATTTTATCACCACAATTATTAATATGAAACCCCCAGCCATCTCTCAATACCAGACACCCTTATTTGTGTGAGCCGTCCTAATTACCGCTGTTCTTCTCCTTCTCTCCCTACCAGTTCTCGCTGCCGGCATCACAATGCTCCTTACCGACCGAAATCTTAATACCACCTTCTTTGACCCGGCAGGAGGGGGAGATCCGATCCTTTACCAGCACTTATTCTGGTTTTTTGGGCACCCAGAAGTATACATTCTCATCCTACCCGGCTTTGGTATGATTTCACACATCGTCGCCTATTACTCTGGCAAAAAAGAACCCTTTGGCTATATGGGTATAGTATGGGCAATAATGGCTATTGGCCTTCTAGGCTTTATTGTATGAGCCCATCACATATTCACAGTTGGCATGGACGTAGACACGCGTGCTTATTTCACGTCTGCCACAATAATCATCGCAATTCCCACCGGCGTTAAAGTATTTAGCTGACTTGCAACCCTTCATGGCGGCTCTATTAAATGAGAGACACCCCTTTTATGGGCCCTTGGCTTTATTTTCCTGTTTACAGTAGGGGGGCTTACAGGCATTGTTCTAGCCAATTCATCTCTAGATATTGTACTCCACGATACCTATTATGTAGTAGCCCACTTCCACTACGTACTATCTATGGGAGCCGTATTTGCCATTGTAGCCGCCTTCGTGCACTGATTCCCACTATTTTCAGGCTACACGCTTCACAGCACTTGAACAAAAATCCACTTCGGTATTATGTTCTTAGGGGTAAACCTAACCTTCTTCCCACAACACTTCCTGGGATTAGCCGGGATGCCCCGACGATACTCCGATTACCCTGACGCCTATACCCTATGAAATACAGTCTCCTCAATTGGATCACTTATCTCTCTAGTGGCTGTTATCATGTTCTTATTTATTATTTGAGAGGCATTCGCCGCCAAACGTGAAGTTCTAGCAACAGATTTAACAACAACCAATGTAGAATGACTACATGGCTGCCCTCCCCCATACCACACATTCGAGGAGCCTGCCTTTGTACAAGTACAAGCAGATTAACGAGAAAGGGAGGAGTCGAACCCCCATAGGTCGGTTTCAAGCCGACCACATAACCGCTCTGCCACTTTCTTTATAAGACACTAGTAAAAAAGTACATTACACCGCCTTGTCAAGGCGGAAGTGTGGGTTAGACCCCCGCGTGTCTTGCTTTTAATGGCCCATCCGTCACAGCTTGGATTTCAAGATGCAGCTTCACCTGTTATAGAAGAACTTCTTCATTTTCACGACCATGCTTTAATAATCGTCTTCCTGATTAGCACACTAGTGCTCTATATTATTCTTGCCATAGTTACCACTAAATTAACGAACAAATATATTTTAGATTCACAAGAGATTGAAATTATCTGAACAATTCTCCCAGCTATCATTTTAATTCTGATTGCACTTCCCTCCCTTCGCATCCTCTATCTTATAGATGAGATTAATAACCCTTTATTAACAATTAAAGCCGTTGGCCACCAATGATACTGAAGCTATGAGTATACTGACTACGAAGATCTTGGCTTTGACTCATACATAATCCCCACCCAAGACCTAACCCCTGGACAATTCCGCCTATTAGAAGCCGACCATCGTATGGTTATTCCAGTTGAATCCCCTATCCGAGTCTTAGTCTCTGCAGACGATGTACTTCACTCATGAGCAGTCCCAGCTCTGGGGGTAAAAATGGACGCAGTCCCAGGCCGCCTTAACCAAACAGCCTTCATCGCATCCCGACCAGGCGTATTCTACGGACAATGCTCTGAGATCTGCGGAGCAAATCACAGCTTTATACCTATTGTAGTGGAAGCAGTTCCCCTAGAACACTTTGAAAACTGATCATCTCGAATACTTGAAGACGCCTCGCTAGGAAGCTAAATAGGGTATAGCGTTAGCCTTTTAAGCTAAAGATTGGTGGCCCCCAACCACCCCTAACGACATGCCCCAACTCAACCCCGCACCTTGATTTGCTATTTTAGTCTTCTCGTGAATGGTCTTCCTGGCCATTATTCCCGCTAAAGTTACAGCCCACACCTTCCCAAACACCCCTACTCTGCAAAGCGCAGAAAAAGCCAAAACAGACCCCTGAACTTGACCATGACACTAAGCTTTTTTGACCAGTTTATAAGCCCTACCTATCTCGGGATCCCATTAATAGCCCTTGCCCTTACCCTGCCCTGACTCCTTTACCCCACACCCACAACTCGATGATTAAATAACCGATTCCTCGCGCTTCAGGGCTGATTTATTAACCGTTTTACCCAACAGCTTCTCCTTCCCTTAAATATTGGGGGCCACAAGTGAGCTGCCCTCCTAACCTCATTAATAATCTTTTTGATTACCCTAAATATACTAGGACTTCTTCCCTACACTTTTACCCCTACCACTCAATTGTCACTAAATTTAGGACTCGCAGTACCTCTCTGATTAGCAACTGTCATTATTGGCATACGAAACCAACCAACTCATGCTCTAGGACACCTCCTACCAGAAGGCACACCCGGACCCCTTATCCCGGTGCTTATCGTTATCGAAACAATTAGCCTCTTTATCCGCCCCCTTGCCCTAGGAGTACGACTAACAGCCAATTTAACAGCTGGTCACCTCTTAATTCAACTAATTGCTACAGGCGCCTTCGTACTTCTCCCCTTAATACCAACCGTGGCAATCATCACAACAACAGTACTGGTTCTCCTTACCCTATTAGAAGTTGCTGTAGCAATAATTCAAGCCTACGTCTTCGTTCTCCTACTAACACTATACCTACAAGAAAACGTCTAATGGCCCATCAAGCACACCCTTACCACATAGTTGACCCCAGCCCTTGACCCCTAACAGGAGCAATTGCTGCCCTGCTGATAACATCAGGCCTCGCGACCTGATTTCATTTTCGCTCAACAACCTTAATAACTTTAGGAACAGCTCTGCTACTTCTTACAATATATCAATGATGACGAGACATCGTACGAGAAGGTACATTCCAAGGACATCACACGCCCCCCGTACAAAAAGGTCTTCGATACGGAATGATTCTTTTCATTACCTCCGAAGTATTTTTTTTCCTAGGATTCTTCTGAGCCTTTTACCACGCAAGCCTCGCCCCCACTCCTGAACTAGGGGGCTGCTGACCCCCTACGGGCATTACAACTCTCGACCCATTTGAAGTCCCCCTACTTAACACAGCTGTCTTACTTGCCTCCGGGGTAACAGTCACCTGGGCCCACCACAGCATTATAGAGGGTGAACGAAAACAGACCATTCAATCGCTAGCCTTAACTATTCTTCTGGGCTTTTATTTTACATTTCTTCAAGCCCTGGAATACTATGAAGCCCCCTTTACAATTGCAGATGGTGTATACGGCTCTACCTTTTTCGTAGCCACTGGATTCCACGGACTACACGTTATTATTGGCTCCACATTTTTAGCTGTTTGCCTCCTGCGACAAATCCAATACCACTTTACATCCGAACACCACTTCGGGTTCGAAGCAGCTGCCTGATACTGACATTTCGTAGACGTCGTGTGACTATTCCTATATATCTCTATCTACTGATGAGGCTCTTAATCTTTCTAGTATTAAAACTAGTATAAGTGACTTCCAATCACCCGGTCTTGGTTAAAATCCAAGGAAAGATAATGAACGTAGCAATAGCTGTAATTACCATCACTATTTTGCTTTCCGTAGTCCTGGCCATTGTATCCTTCTGACTTCCCCAAATGACCCCCGACCACGAAAAGCTCTCCCCCTATGAATGTGGGTTCGACCCCTTAGGATCAGCCCGCCTACCATTTTCTCTCCGCTTCTTCCTAGTCGCCATTCTTTTCCTCCTTTTCGATTTAGAAATTGCCCTCCTCCTCCCGCTCCCTTGAGGAGACCAATTAACCTCCCCCTTATTAACACTCTTCTGAGCCGTGGCCGTGCTTATCCTTCTTACCCTTGGCTTAGTTTACGAGTGAATTCAAGGAGGACTAGAATGAGCCGAATAGCCAATTAGTTTAAGAAAAATATTTGATTTCGGCTCAAAAGCTTATGGTTAAAGTCCATAATTGTCTAATGACTCCCGCTCACTTCGCTTTCTCATCGGCCTTTACCCTAGGACTGACAGGCCTAGCATTCCATCGAACCCACCTCCTCTCCGCCCTTTTATGCTTAGAAGGGATGATGCTCTCTTTATTTATTGGACTTTCGATCTGAACCCTTCAACTAGGCTCCACAAGTTTCTCTGCGGCTCCCATGCTCCTATTAGCTTTTTCAGCTTGTGAAGCAAGCGCAGGACTTGCCTTGCTGGTAGCCACAGCTCGCACACATGGTTCAGATCGCCTTCAAACCTTAAACCTCTTACAATGCTAAAAATTCTAATTCCTACCCTAATGCTTCTCCCCACAGCCTGGCTTGCCCCTGCCAAGTGATTGTGACCTACCACCCTCTCCCACAGCCTAGTCATTGCATTAGCCAGCCTTACTTGACTAAAAAATACATCCGAAACAGGCTGATCTTGCCTCACGCCCTTCATAGCCACAGACCCCCTCTCAACACCCCTCCTTGTCCTTACCTGCTGACTACTCCCTCTTATAATTTTGGCAAGCCAAAGCCACACAGCACTCGAACCTATTAACCGCCAACGGACCTACATTAGCCTGTTAACATCACTGCAAGTATTCCTTATTATAGCATTCGGTGCCACCGAACTCCTTATGTTTTATGTTATGTTTGAAGCTACTCTCATCCCCACACTAATTATTATCACTCGGTGAGGCAACCAGGCAGAACGCCTTAATGCAGGAGTATATTTTTTGTTTTATACACTAGCAGGCTCCCTCCCATTACTAGTTGCCCTCTTACTTCTTCAAAAGGATACAGGCTCCCTCTCCCTTTTAACCATCCAGTATACTAGCTCTACCCCTCTTTCATCTTATGCTGATAAGCTTTGATGAGCAGGCTGCCTAATTGCATTTTTAGTAAAAATACCCCTATACGGAGCACATCTCTGGCTACCAAAAGCACATGTAGAAGCCCCAGTTGCAGGCTCAATGGTCCTAGCTGCAGTTCTTCTAAAACTAGGGGGCTACGGTATAATCCGAATAATAGTTATATTAGAACCTCTCACCAAGGAATTAAGCTATCCATTTATCATCCTCGCCCTCTGAGGCGTGATTATAACTGGCTCCACCTGCCTTCGCCAAACAGATCTTAAATCCCTCATCGCCTATTCATCCGTAAGCCACATAGGCCTGGTCGTTGGGGGTATTCTTATCCAGACACCTTGAGGCCTTGCCGGCGCCGTAATCCTTATAATTGCGCACGGCCTAACGTCCTCGGCCCTCTTCTGCTTAGCCAACACAAATTACGAACGCCTCCATAGCCGGACAATATTATTAGCCCGAGGATTACAAATAGTGCTTCCACTTATAGCAACATGATGATTTATTGCCAGCCTCGCAAACTTAGCCCTCCCCCCTCTACCCAACCTCATGGGGGAACTTTTAATTATTACCTCATTATTTGGCTGATCATGATGAACCCTCGTGCTTACAGGGGCAGGGACCCTTATTACCGCGAGCTACTCACTCTATATATTCCTAATGACCCAACGAGGCCCCCTCCCAGCACATATTATTAGCCTAAACCCCTCCTATACCCGGGAGCATCTAGTTATAGCCCTTCACCTCCTCCCCCTGCTTCTACTTATTTTAAAGCCCGAACTAGTATGAGGCTGAACCACCTGTAGATATAGTTTAACAAAAATATTAGATTGTGATTCTAAAGACAGAGGTTAAAATCCCCTTATCCACCGAGAGAGGCTCGCCAGCAACGAAGACTGCTAATCTCCGTGACCTTGGTTGGACCCCAGGGCTCACTCGGCCTGCTCCTAAAGGATAACAGCTCATCCATTGGTCTTAGGAACCAAAAACTCTTGGTGCAAATCCAAGTAGAAGCTATGCACTCCTCATCACTTATTATGTCATCCAGCTTAGTCATTATCTTTTTACTATTAGCATATCCTATCTTTACAACCCTGGAGCCTCGCCCCCGAAACCCCGACTGGGCAGTTTCCCATGTTAAGACAGCGGTCGCCCTGGCCTTCTTCGTTAGCCTAATCCCCCTATTTCTTTTTCTTAACGAAGGTGCAGAAGCAATCATCACCTCATGAAATTGAATAAATACAATAACCTTCGACGTGAATATTAGCTTCAAATTTGACCACTACTCAGTTATTTTTGTCCCCATTGCCCTCTACGTCACCTGGTCTATTCTAGAATTCGCATCGTGATATATACACGCAGACCCATATATAAACCGATTCTTTAAATACCTCCTAGTTTTCCTCATTGCCATAATTATTCTTGTCACAGCAAACAATCTGTTCCAACTTTTCATTGGTTGAGAAGGAGTAGGCATTATATCATTTCTACTCATTGGCTGATGATACGGGCGAGCGGATGCCAATACAGCGGCCCTCCAGGCCGTTGTGTATAATCGGGTCGGAGACATTGGATTGTTATTCACAATAGCATGAATAGCAACCAACGCTAACTCCTGGGAGTTACAACAGATTTTTGTAGCAACAAAAGACCTGGATCTTACGCTACCCCTACTAGGCCTAATTGTTGCCGCTACAGGCAAATCGGCCCAATTTGGTCTTCACCCCTGACTCCCCTCTGCTATAGAGGGTCCTACACCGGTCTCTGCCCTACTGCATTCAAGCACCATAGTCGTTGCAGGTATTTTTCTCCTAGTACGAACAAGTCCCCTCCTGGAAAATAATCAAACTGCCCTCACCACCTGCCTATGCCTAGGTGCCCTAACTACGCTATTTACAGCCACCTGTGCCCTAACCCAAAATGATATCAAGAAAATCGTAGCATTCTCCACATCAAGTCAACTTGGCCTAATAATAGTTACTATCGGCTTAAATCAACCTCAACTAGCCTTCCTTCACATTTGCACCCACGCCTTCTTTAAGGCAATGCTATTCCTCTGTTCTGGCTCAATTATCCATAGCCTCAACGACGAACAAGATATCCGAAAAATAGGAGGCATACACCACCTTGCCCCCTTTACATCCTCCTGCCTTACTATTGGTAGTTTAGCCCTCACGGGTACCCCCTTCCTGGCAGGATTCTTCTCCAAAGATGCCATTATTGAGGCACTAAACACATCCCACCTAAACGCCTGAGCCCTAGTCCTAACCCTTCTAGCCACCTCATTCACGGCCATCTATAGTCTCCGCGTAGTGTTTTTTGTCTCAATAGGCCACCCACGGTTTAACGCTATTTCCCCTATCAATGAAAATAACCCAGCGGTTATTAACCCCTTAAAGCGACTTGCATGAGGGAGCATTATCGCTGGCCTCCTAATTATCTCAAGCATCACCCCCCTTAAGACCCCTGTGATATCTATACCCCCCTTGCTCAAACTAGCTGCCCTTGTAGTTACAATCACAGGATTACTCATTGCCCTCGAACTAGCGACACTTACCAATAAACAATACAAAGTTATACCTAATCTGGTTACCCACCACTTCTCCAACATGTTAGGCTTTTTCCCCTCAATCATTCACCGGTTCACCCCCAAGCTAAATCTAGTTTTAGGACAGACACTTGCCAGCCAACTGATTGACCAAACTTGACTAGAAAAAGTCGGTCCCAAAGCAATCTCTTCATCAAACATCCCCCTAATTACAACAACAAGCAACACCCAACAAGGAATAATCAAGACATACCTCACCCTATTCCTTCTTACCCTGACCCTTACTGCCCTATTATTTACCCGTTAAACTGCTCGAAGAGCCCCCCGACTTAGCCCTCGAGTTAACTCCAACACAACAAACAACGTAAGAAGCAGGACCCACGCACTAAGTACTAATATCCCTCCCCCTAATGAGTACATTAGCGCAACCCCTCCAATATCGCCTCGCAAAACAGAGAGCTCACTAAGCTCATCAGCCGGCACCCATGAAGACTCATATCACCCCCCTCAAAATACACTAGAAGCCACCCCCACCCCTACTAAGTATATCAACATGTCACCTACAACAGGACCACTAACCCAACTTTCCGGGTAGGGCTCAGCGGCAAGTGCCGCTGAATACGCAAACACGACTAGTATGCCACCCAAATAAATCAAAAACAGCACCAACGATAGAAAAGGTCCCCCATGACCAACCAATACTCCACACCCCATGCCCGCCACAACTACTAACCCTAAGGCAGCAAAGTAAGGAGAAGGGTTAGAAGCAACCGCAACCAACCCTAAAACTAATCCAATTAGAAATAAAGACATAATGTAAGTCATAATTCCTGCCAGGACTTTAACCAGAACTAATGGCTTGAAAAACCACCGTTGTTATTCAACTACAAGAACCCACTAATGGCAAGTCTACGAAAGACACACCCCCTCCTCAAAATCGCAAACAATGCCCTAGTTGACCTACCCGCCCCCTCAAATATTTCAGTGTGATGAAACTTCGGCTCTCTCTTAGGACTCTGCCTAATTATTCAAATCCTCACAGGACTATTTCTAGCCATACACTATACCTCTGATATTGCTACAGCTTTTTCTTCCGTTGCTCATATTTGCCGAGACGTAAATTACGGGTGATTCATTCGAAACCTTCACGCCAACGGTGCATCCTTCTTCTTTGTGTGTATTTATGCCCACATTGGCCGTGGACTTTACTACGGCTCATACCTCTATAAGGAAACATGAAACATCGGAGTAGTCCTATTACTTCTAGTTATAATAACTGCTTTCGTTGGTTACGTGTTACCCTGAGGCCAAATGTCCTTTTGAGGTGCCACCGTTATCACCAACCTACTCTCTGCAGTACCCTACGTAGGTAACGCCCTTGTTCAATGAATTTGAGGTGGATTCTCAGTAGACAATGCAACCCTTACCCGATTCTTTGCTTTCCACTTCTTATTCCCCTTTGTGATTGCAGGCGCAACCATAGTCCACCTCCTTTTCCTTCATCAAACAGGGTCAAATAACCCCCTCGGCCTAAATTCAGATGCAGATAAAATAAGCTTCCACCCCTACTTCTCATACAAAGACTTATTAGGGTTCGCAGTACTTGTCATTGCCCTTACATGTCTAGCCTTATTCTCACCTAACCTGCTAGGAGACCCAGACAACTTCACCCCCGCCAATCCACTAGTCACTCCTCCCCACATTAAGCCAGAATGATATTTCCTGTTCGCATATGCAATTCTACGCTCCATTCCCAATAAACTGGGGGGAGTCTTAGCTCTCCTAGCTTCAATCCTTATTCTGATGCTCGTACCGTTTCTACACACGTCTAAACAGCGAAGCCTCACTTTCCGACCACTTACACAATTCTTGTTTTGAACCCTGATCGCAGACGTTATTATTCTCACTTGAATTGGGGGAATGCCTGTATCACACCCGTTCGTTATCATTGGACAAATCGCATCCTTTTTATACTTTTTCCTTTTCTTAGTCCTTACACCACTAGCAGGCTATGCAGAGGACAAAGCACTTGAATGAGCTTGCACTAGTAGCTCAGCATCAGAGCCCTGGTCTTGTAAACCAGATGTCGGAGGTTAAAATCCTCCCTACTGCTCAAAGAAAGGAGATTTTAACTCCCACCCCTGGCTCCCAAAGCCAGGATTCTTAGTTAAACTATTCTTTGTAATATATGTATAATATTTTTAAATACATATATGTATTATCAACATTAATTTATTTTAACCATATCATATAGCATTCAAGTACATCTATGTTTTATCACCATATCTAGGGTTTAACCATTCAGGTATTGTACGATAACGAATATTTTATACAAAGCATAATAATAAAACAGGACAAACACTTATAAATACCAAGCGAAACTTAAGACCTAACACAAACATCCATAAGTCAAGTTATACCTTTACTCAAAATTCCGCCAAACTCAATTACTTAATGTAGTAAGAACCGACCAACAAGTCCATTTCTTAATGCCAACTGTTATTGAAGGTGAGGGACAATAATTGTGGGGGTTTCACACAGTGATTTATTCCTGGCATTTGGTTCCTACTTCAGGGCCATACACTGTAAACCTCCTCATACTTTTAATACTAGGGGACATAAGTTAATGGTGGAAAACAATAGCGGGAGCGGCCACCATGCCGAGCGTTCTTTCCATCGGGCATTTAGTTCTTTTTTTTTTTTTTCCTTTTCAATAGACATTTCACAGTGCAGGCAATCTAGTTAACAAGGTGGGAATCGCCCTAGGAAGCAAGGAAATAGTATTAGTGATGAAAAGTCTTTACAAAAGAATTACATAAAAAGATTTCAAGGACATAAAGTAGTGAAATTTAGTCGGAAGATATCTATATTACCCCCTTTTGGCTTTTTCGCGTTAAACCCCCCTACCCCCCTAAACTCCTGAGATAACTAACGCTCCTGTAAACCCCCCGGAAACAGGAAAACCTCGAGTCGTTTTTTATGGTTTCAAAATGTTTTTATTTACATTATTATAAGTTTTTTTTGACTAATCTAATAAAATTTAAAAAAATGTTAGACAAGACCCAACAAAGCCCCGCCTGCAAAAGAAATAATCCTAGTTTAACTATCAATTAACCCATAAAAACATAGGATATATGCCCACCAACCCCCCAGCCACAAGTACAATATTAAACCCCAGGGACATTAAAACCCCTAAGATGACTAACATTTATACACCTAACTTTAAAAAACAAGAAAGTCCCGAACCATTTTTTTTATGGTTTCAAAATGTTTTTATTTACATTATTATAAGTTTTTTTTGACTAATCTAATAAAATTTAAAAAAATGTTAGACAAGACCCAACAAAGCCCCGCCTGCAAAAGAAATAATCCTAGTTTAACTATCAATTAACCCATAAAAACATAGGATATATGCCCACCAACCCCCCAGCCACAAGTACAATATTAAACCCCAGGGACATTAAAACCCCTAAGATGACTAACATTTATACACCTAACTTTAAAAAACAAGAAAGTCCCGAACCATTTTTTTTATGGTTTCAAAATGTTTTTATTTACATTATTATAAGTTTTA